TCTTTCCATTAATTTCAAAGCTTACATAATCCCTTCCCGAACCAAATATGAATCTTTCGATTCATTTGGCTCTCACGCCCAATTACTTAGAATTATAATAAAGTCTCATATCTTTTGATAAATGTAATGACGGGCCTATCCTCTCTTCTTTGTTCATATTCAACAAATATCTAAATTAATGCCAGATTAAGATATTGAGAGGACTCTTTCTGACAAAAATATGTAATTGTCAGCAAAGTTGTTGCTTTTTTTCTTTTCTTCAAATCCAAAAATTTATTATTTATACATAACACATAGGTCGTCGATTCAGCATTGGATAAAGGGGGCAAAATGCCCATCTTTTTCATTTTTACAATAAGCGTTTCATATCGATAGGAGTGTTCTCTATCGATAAAATATTTATTTTAAACTATCTCTATATTAACATAGTGGTAGAAAGACTACCATGCTGCATCTAAACTTCAAACAGTTTGCTTTAACCATGTTAATGGTCCTACATTATTGGTTGGTAGAGAATCAAAGGGGTTTTACCAACGAATCACGAAATGCTATGATTCTTACATAGAATTTCTTAATTTATTCCGAAGTAATTCGCGAGATCATGTACCTTTCTTTTTCCTTTCTTTCCTAGTTATAACGAAAGGGGGGTACAGCTGGTTGGATCCAGCCTATTCTTGAAATAAACAACTCGCACACACTCCCTTTCCAAAGAAGATCAATACACCAAGCACTACACTTAGATTTATTAGATTTGTTGATAAAATATCGGTATTAAAAAACCCGAAACTCCCGGCAAATGGCCAGTGGCCCAAAGAAAGGAAAGAATCGGTTACATTTTTCATAGGATCTCCTTTTATAGATAGACTACAAAATTTACTAGAGTTCTTTTTGTATCACTTCGCCCCTCGTTTTTATTTATTCTTTTAGTTTCCTTTTTCCTATTTATTTTGAAAAGTATTCGAGTTGTGTGAACTACCAATACTTAGTTTCGCTTGGACTCCGGGCGGGAAAGGATGAAAGCGAGTCGGTATACCAATTCCTCATCCGCAAATCAGCCCTTCCCGTGGGTTATTTTGTCAACGAATAAGTAATTGTAGGACTGAAATCTTGCTATAATTCGAAAAAGCAAATGACAAATCCAAGGCAATAATTTTTATATTTATAAGATTAAACAAAAGGATTCGCAAACAAAAGTGCTAATGCTACAACCAGTCCATAAATTGTTAAAGCTTCCATAAAAGCTAGACTGAGCAATAGAGTACCTCGTATTTTTCCCTCTGCCTCGGGCTGTCTCGCGATACCCTCTACGGCTTGACCCGCAGCAGTTCCTTGACCAACTCCGGGTCCAATAGAAGCAAGCCCTACAGCCAATCCAGCAGCAATAACGGAAGCGGCAGAAATCAGTGGATTCATGATAAATTCCCTCGTACCAAAAAAAGAAAAAAAGAAATAGTTAATGATACAACCAACCAACGAATTATGACTTAATTATTCCGTCACTAGGATTCATCCTATCGAAGTTCCTAGTTACTTCGAGTTAAAGTAGTTGAAGAAATAGAAATAATAGTATTTTTGTTATTGAATCGTCTGAACTACTTCAATATCTATTTTTTAGTTTCTATCCACAAAGTCTTTGTGAATACATACAACTTTCCTTCTTCATTTCTTGGTTCCAAACTGTGAATTGCATTCTTCCATGTTTCTCTTAATTTCATTTGTTTATTCATTCAATTCACAGTCAAAAAGAGACAGAAAGGGAAGGGCTTATATTCGAATCCCCATCTAAATTCATAGAAGTAGGACAAATGAAATATAGCCTTATTTTCATATATATCCAGTCAATATCTAATATCACATATACATGCCTTTATTCCATAATGTAAACCAAGCACCCATCTTAGATTCAATCGAATTCGAGAATCAATTGTCGAAACATCTACAGGAGTTTACTTATTTATAGCCATTCAATTACATATACCTAACCTATCCGAACCAACCCATTTTTATGAATTCTGTTTTTTGTAAACTCTTTTCCCCCCTCCCCCTTCTTTATCATTATTCCGCCGGATCCAATTTAAATGGACAAACAAATTGGTTAGTCCAAATCAAATCGTTGCATATAAATATCATTATTAGATTGATCTAAGTTCATGCAATTTTTTATTTATTATATTACTATTTTCATTTGGTCAATCGTTGAATAAAATCAACTGAAACGGGAATCTGTTCGCGATTTTTTTTTAATTTGAATAATGCGATAGAAATCTAATATTCATTGAGGGGGGGAGTGGACGAAAGGGGTTTTAGCAAAAAGATCTTTTCGATCTCTTTCCTTTTTTTACAACCAACCCTCTAATATCAAATATCATAATTTTTTCCATTACCATATCGGCCTAGTTGGATATTCCCTAAGTAAATTATCTTGAGCCGGACCCTGAGGTTTGAAAAAAAAAGATTATTTCAATGATGGCCCTCCATGGATTCACCTATATAAGCCGCG